TGGCACCTGGGAACTAGTACCATCATCTCCTCATCAAAAGATTGTTGTGGGTCTTATCGGGTCGGGTTAAGCGGAAACCTGATGGCAGTGTTGAGCGGTACAACTTCATTCGTTGCCAATTCATCAGCGGTCAGTCTCGAGGAACGCCAATTACTCGACTAAAAGGTATTTCTTACTCGAGCATTTAATAGCTTGCGAGAGGCAAGGCGAAAAGGAAGGGCTTTAGCTAGCTTTCTTTGGTCTTGAACTCGCTCCCCGCTCGAGAATGAATGTTGGAAACTCTTCGATGACTTATTAGCTTCCTTTGAGTGCACGATTCCTTAGCTGTGCCTGTTTGGTACCGAGCTCTTTGCTTTCTTTATCCGTTCACGCTAAGCTAAAAGGTAGTGAGTGGAGTCAGGCACAAAGCGATCCTCAGCAGCCGAAAGAAGCCTTGTTCGGTCTCCTGTCCCTCTGGATTACCTGCACGGAGAGGAAGACTTTCGGATTAGCAACACTTTCGTAGGAAAAAAACAAACACTCAAAGTTCCTGTCCGGCAAGCAACACCTGCTTTGTTGGTTTTCTTTGGAAGGTTCCGGTCCCTAAGATTCACTGGCTTACCTACCCGGCAAGCAACTCCCTGCCTTGGCTCTCTCTTTGCGTACCGGGGCTGCTTCCTTCCCTTCCTTTTCTCTCTAGGATTCAAAAAGTGATGCGTTTGCTTGGCTTGATTCGCTCGCAAACAATGATTGAGGGAAGAAAGCAAGGAAAGCCAGGCAAGACAAACCTTAACTCGGAATAGACAGGTGAAAGAACTCGCTATCATGGTTAACAGTCACACCAATATTCCCAAGGGAGGATACGGAGGGAGGATTGTTTGAATAGAAAGGACAGATGACCGATTGATCGAAAAATAGTTAGATAAGAAGATTCTCATTCCAGTTAGAAATCGGATCAATAAATCACCGCCCAAATACGCTTTGCCTAGAGTGGATCAGGTCCTTTAAGGCGATCCCGCGAAGTAGGTAAACGGTGCCTAAGATTGTACCTAACTATTGGAATTGGAACCTTCTTTTCATGATTGTGCTTTGCTTAACACATGTAATCGAAGTGAGATCATCCAACGTAGAGAGAAACATCTTGCGGGCGGTCTAGAGGAACGCCTTATCAACATTAGTGAATTCTCCTTCCCCGGGCGAAGGTTATGCTTAGTGTCCATTAGACTATGGAGAACTACTGGTACCAGACTAGAAAGACAAAGAACATCTTATTATAAGGGCCTGTAGCTCGATACAATTTGAGGCCAGTTCCTTACTTGCCTACGAAGAAAGGGGCAGACGGATTCGGCCATTTACTACCGCTAGAATAGAATCAGACTATACTACTATACTACTGAGGGTTACCCACGCCCACGACTAAGGGGATAGCAAGAGCACTTGCCTAGAGCCTAGCCTTCTGGAAAGGAGATAGATTCAAGTGAGGGCTCGTATTCTGAACTTCACTTTCTTTCGAAACTCAATTAGATAATCCCTTGTGCATGGGCCACCCCTTAACCTATCAATCAGGAGAGAGCAAGGAAGAAAGCAACTCTCACTGGAGGGACAACTCCAGCTCAGGCAGAGCTAACCATTGAAGAACTAACTGATAGAACTACAAGAAACCAAAGGAAGAAGGTAGATACTTAAGTTAACAGTCAAACAAAAGAAAGCAAATGAAGGCACAAAGAAGGAACAAAGGAACAGACCTTAGAGAAGAAGGAGAACAGTCACAGATAGATTCAAAGCTAAGGAGGAAACGAGTAAAGAAAACAGATGGCATCTTATATAGAGTATAGAGAAAGATTCTCACAATAAAAACAAGAAGGAGAATTTGACTCTTCAACCGGAACCCGCGCCTGTGCGCCTACCGAGCTAGCAACACCCCCTCTTTCTCCCCCACAGAAGGACAGTGATATAACAACCCTTAGGTTACAATCAACCATGAATTCCAACAAGGAGAAGCCAAGGAACAAGACATACCGAAGGAGGGCCTAGCTAGTCTAATAGGACAGGTAAAGCAACAACCGAGAGAGGCCTTGGCCTTTACATTTTCAGCATCCCGGGCTCCATTCGCCCATCAATCAATAAATGGACCACTAAATCAAAATAGGAGTCGAACCGGTGACGTGTATTCAGCAACACCGGAGAGGAACACCATAAAAAAACTTCTATACATATCCGGTAACAGACAAAAAGCACTACTTGAAATAATCACTGATAGAGCTATCGGAGAACAATAGAAACAAGGCGTACCGAGCGTACCATAGAAAGACACGTTCGCCCACCTTCGACAGACCTTCGTTCCTAAGGACACGTTAGGAACTTCCCTCTTGATCGAAAATTCAGTATAAAAGTGGATTCTCTTTCCAGTTAGCTATTAATCGAGAGAGGACCTACCATAGAAACTTAGCCGAGAGTGGATCACAAGTCCTTCTACGTAAGGCGATCCCGCGAAGTAGGCAACGGTGCCTCTGATCTTTTCTTACTACTGGAATGGGAGAATGGAAACCTTCTTTTCTTTCGGTGGGGAAAAAGACCTTACTCCACTTATACATTGAAGAAAGACCAATCCCAAAAGATGAGTGAGTTAGCCCACTTGAAGTAGAGTGATTGGATACCAAGCTATGGATTGTCTACCAAGCTATGTATTTCCCCCAAGGTATGGATTGGATTTCCCGCTGAAGAAGATTGGTCTATCCCCCGCTCAAGAAGAGTAAGATTTCCCGCCTCTAAATAAAGAGTAGGAGTAGATCGCCCGGGCTCCGAGTGATAGGCCTAGCGCGTACTGATGCCCCGGCTTGCCCCCGGGATGAGGCCCCTGGAAACGCTATTGGGTACGCGTCCTACGAATATGGTTTTGATCTCAACCGATTCCTTGTCCACCGATCGTACCTTTCCTTCACCTTTGTTTGAAACCGCACTTACTTGGTTTGCCTTCAGTCGTACTTAATAGAGTCTGCCTTTAGCCGTACTTAATAGAGTCCTGCCTTCAGCCTAGCTTGGGTCCGGTCCGCCGTCTATAATCTATTCTCTTCTCCTCCCTGCGTTCTGCCTTGATTGTAGAGTTGGAATCGCCGTTTTCGTTTTCTGGAGAATTTCTACCACTGAATTTTGTTGGAATTTCTCCCACTGAATTCCAACTCGAGGTAAAACAGGCATAGGAATCCAATCCAGGCATAGAAAGAGTAAAGGATAAGAGGAGCTGTGTTGACCCTAAGGGCTGATGTGAAGTCGGAGTAAAGTTTTCAACTGGATCAAGCAGATGGTAGGAGTATCGTGGATTTGAATCCCTGAGTGGTTAGTTCGTTAAGTAAAGAGATGACTTCCCAAGTAGTTCCCTAGGCAAGTAGTGTATTCCTGGGGTTCAGTAGTCAAGTAGTTCCCTAGCCTAGTAGTAAACTATCCAAGTAGTGAACTAGCCAAGTAGTCAACTGAAGTCAGGTTTCAAAATGGTATGTCTTTTTCTGCTAGACTAGATGTTTCAAAAGGATAATATGGATGAATGGGGCTACTGGGTCCAAGAAGTGCAGTATTATTTTGGGGCTAATGGTGCCGAGAAGTCCAGTATTCCCCTGTGGCCAATGGGTCCAAGAAGTACAGTATTCTAATGTGTCTAAATATAATGGAGCCAAGTAGTCAACTAGTAGCCAAGTAGTGCCCAAGTATTCACCAAGTAGTGAATTGTTTAATAAAGGTATGACTTTTCTGATAGTATGCCTTTTCTTAAAATGATAGACTGAAGTCAGGTTTAATAAAGAAGTTTCAAATGAGGCAAAGAAAAGAGAAGTCTTGGCGCTGTTCCTTGGAGGATAGATTGGTTCAACTCCAATCGCAGTTAGAATCAGAATAATAGGGCTTAGAGTTATCGCTTCCCGATTTATCGATAATTCAGTATATAAGAAAATTTGCATTCCAGCTACTTTAGATAGCAATCGACAAAACGCCCCCCAAATAAAACTTCGCCTCGTGTGGGTCAGGTCCTTTAAGGCGATTCCGCGAAGTTAGGTAAACGGACGTCCAAGATTGTATCTAAGTACTGGAATGAGATTCATCTTCGGATCTTCCTAGTGCTTTACTGAAAACTACTGGAAGTTCTTTCGAAAAGTAGAGGAGGAAACTGCTAGAAGTCATTGTTCTGAATATTAGGAGGAGGAAAGGAAATCGGAAGAGGTCACTTTTGAATGCGAGTACACGAGTATAGCCAAGTTGGTAAGGCACATGAATGAAAGAAGTGGCCAGGTCACATCCATATTGGCGAAGAAAGAAGGAAAAAAAAGAAGCATCTATACAGCAGCACCCGGTGTGAAAGGAGTTGAGTTTCTCGTCTGGTGGATCTGATCTATAGTTATGGGGCAATACATACCAAAAGGGTTCGAAGAAAGAAAAGAGTCGTTAAGCCGAAAAAGCTCAAAATTTCTCATCAAAAATCAAGAAGGGAGCGAAGTCATCCGAGTAAAGCGAAGTTGGAAGTCTACTAATAATCTAAGGCGAAGCCCACCCCTGGTGTTGCTGAAGCTGAAAGTTTCTAGTCTCCTAAGTCACCGACCTATTTTGATTAAGACGTACTCCTCCTATTTTGTTTTGATTCAAACCGAAAACCTACAAACAAATGATAGAATTTGGATTCTAGACGGGAAGAAATAGAGTATAGGACTGGAGTGTTGGTATTCCATTGCAGTCCACATTCTCTATTCGACTAAGTATGGGTTCTTCTCCCCAGTTTATCGGTAGTGTTACCTAAAATATGACTAGAGAGGGTAAGAGGTGTCAAAGTAGGACTAGCGGAATGGGTGTTAAATGGATAACGAAGAAGAGAGATGTCAGGTCTCTGTCTTTCCTCAGTATGCGTTCGAAGGTAGTTATCGGTGAATAGGTCGAGAAAGGTGGCTAATGCCTTCTCCTACTTCACTCATAGAGTATTGCTTTGTTTGATAGGGCAATGGTAATTGGTTCGACTCCAATTCAATCCAATAGTAGGGAAA